ATATATCTAATAGACTTTAACTATTTCCTAAAGCATCAAAAACTTTTATACATTTATACTAAGATATACATAATTTTAAAAAGATAAGCTAAAAAAGCTAATGGGTTCATACCCCATTTATAAAGGTTCTAATCCTTTTCTTTTTAATCATAAATTTTTATAAATTCTTATTTATTAATTTAATATTTTCTAGAACTTTAATTTCAATTTCATCTACATCTTGATTTAATGCTTGAATTGGCTTAGAAATAAATCTTTTATCGATTATACCTTTAATAAAATCATCTAATAACAAATTTTCTGCTGAAGCAACAATTAAATATTTTATTATTCAAGCTATAGCCTCTTCTATCTTATTATTTTCAATTTTAATTTATACAAATCTAAAAATTTTTAATATAAATTCTATACTTCCTTTATCTTCCATTTTGATTAATTCTTCCCTTTTAATAAAAATAGGTGCCGCTCCATTCCACTTTTGATTACCTGAAGTTTTAAGAGGCTTAAACTGACAAATTAATTTTATTATTTTAACCTGACAAAAAATTGCTCCAATAATTCTCTTATCCTATACAATTCTTTTACCATCTTTTTTATCTATTATTATTATTTTGTCTTCTCTTATTAGAGGAATTTTTGGTTTAAATCAAATTTGTTTACGAAAAATTTTAGCTTTTTCTTCAATCAATCACATAAGATGGATAATTTCTATTATCATAAATTCTCTAAATACATGAATTTACTATTTTATTATTTATTCTATTATTAATTTTAATATAATTATTATTTTCAATAAATACCAAATCTTCTTTATAAATCAATTAAATAAACTTTTTACAAACAATAAGACAATAAAATTTATTTTTATATTAAATTTTTTATCCCTTGGAGGTTTACCTCCCTTTCTAGGATTCTTTCCGAAATGAATAACAATTAACTTTTTAATCAACAAAAATTTTTTTACTTTAAGATTTATTCTAATTATTTTTACATTAATTTCACTTTATTTTTATCTACGAATTACCTTTTCTTCTTTTACTTTAAATTCAACTGAATCTCTAATTAATACATTTAATAAAATTAGTTTCATTCATTTTTTTATTAATCTCATTTCTTTAATAGGTTTACTTATTTGTTTTATCACTTCAAATTTTTATTAAAGAATTTAAGTTAAATAAACTATTGACCTTCAAAGTCAAAATTATAAATACTAATTTTTTAATTCTTAAATTATAAGTTTCATAAAACTACTTTTAAATTTGCAATTTAATATCCTATTTAGATTATATAATTAAATAAAAATTTATGATAAAAGGATTAACTCCGTTAATAAATTTACAATTTATCGCCTAAACTCTCAGCCATTTTACCGAATAAATGATTTTACTCAACTAATCACAAAGATATTGGAACTTTATATTTTATTTTTGGTGCATGATCTGGTATAATTGGGACATCTCTTAGAATACTAATTCGAACTGAATTAGGAAATCCTGGAACTTTAATTGGTAATGATCAAATTTATAATACAATTGTAACAGCTCATGCTTTCATTATAATTTTTTTTATAGTTATACCTATTATAATCGGGGGATTTGGAAATTGACTAGTTCCACTAATACTTGGAGCCCCTGATATAGCTTTTCCACGATTAAATAATATAAGATTTTGACTGTTACCTCCATCTCTAACACTTTTATTAATAAGAAGAATTATTGATAGAGGAGCCGGAACTGGATGAACAGTTTATCCACCTCTTTCAGCTAATATTGCTCATGAGGGTGCTTCTGTAGATCTAGCAATTTTTAGTCTCCATATAGCAGGAATCTCTTCTATTTTAGGTGCTGTAAATTTTATTTCTACAGCTATTAATATGCGACCTATAGGAATAACTCATGATCGTATACCTTTATTTGTATGAGCAGTTAAAATTACTGCCATTTTACTTCTTCTTTCTCTCCCAGTTTTAGCTGGTGCTATTACAATATTATTAACAGACCGAAATATCAATACTTCATTTTTTGATCCTGCTGGAGGTGGAGACCCTATTCTTTATCAACATCTATTTTGATTTTTTGGTCATCCTGAAGTTTATATTCTAATTCTACCAGGATTCGGTATAATTTCCCATATTATTGGACAAGAAAGAGGAAAAAAAGAAGCTTTTGGAGTATTAGGAATAATCTATGCAATAATGGCTATTGGACTTTTAGGATTTGTTGTATGAGCTCATCATATATTTACAGTTGGTATAGATGTTGACACTCGTGCTTATTTTACTTCAGCTACTATAATTATTGCTGTTCCTACAGGAATTAAAATTTTTAGATGATTAGCAACATATCATGGAACAAAAATCAAATTTAACCCATCATCTCTATGATCTTTAGGATTTATTTTTCTTTTCACTATAGGAGGTTTAACAGGTGTTGTCTTAGCAAATTCATCCATTGATATTATTCTTCATGACACTTATTATGTAGTAGCCCATTTTCATTATGTTTTATCAATAGGTGCTGTATTTGCAATTCTAGCAGGAATTATCCAATGATTCCCTTTATTTACTGGATTAACCTTTAATTCAAAATTCTTAAAAACCCAATTTTTAACAATATTTATTGGAGTAAATTTAACCTTTTTTCCTCAACATTTTTTAGGACTTAGAGGTATACCACGACGATACTCTGATTATCCTGATGCCTATACTATATGAAACATAGTATCATCAATTGGAAGATTAATTTCTTTATCCAGAATTTTTTATTTCATTTTTATTATTTGAGAAGCTTTATCAGTAAAACGATTTAATCTTTCAGCTTTTAATTTGTCAACTTCTATTGAATGATTTCAATTTTTTCCACCAGCAGATCATAGTTATGAAGAATTACCTATTGTAACAAAATTCTAATATGGCAGATTAGTGCATTGGACTTAAACCCCAATTATAAAGTTTATACTTTTTTTAGAAATCGCAACATGAAAAACCCTACTTTTACAAGATAGAGCTTCACCTTTAATAGAACAACTAATATTTTTCCATGATCATACTTTATTAATTCTAATTATTATTACTATTTTAGTAGGTCAAATACTAATTTCTATACTTTTTAATAAATTTTCTCATCGTTATCTCTTAGAAGGACAAATAATTGAAATAATCTGAACTATCTTACCTGCAATTATTTTAATTCTTATTGCTCTCCCATCATTACGATTATTGTATATTATAGATGAAATTTACAATCCTGTTACAACAGTAAAAGCTATTGGCCATCAATGATATTGATCCTATGAATATTCAGACTACAAAAACTTAGAATTTGACTCTTATATAATTCCATCTAATGAATTAAAATCTTTTAATTTTCGTCTTTTAGATGTAGATAATCGAATAGTAATTCCTTTTAATAGCCAAATTCGAATTATTGTTACATCTATGGATGTGATCCACTCATGAACAATTCCTTCTTTAGGAGTAAAAATCGATGGAACACCAGGCCGTTTAAATCAAGCAAGATTTAATATTAATCGAACTGGATTATTCTTTGGTCAATGCTCGGAAATTTGTGGAGCTAATCATAGTTTTATACCTATTGTTATTGAAAGAATTTCACCTAAATTTTTCATTAACTGAATTAACTCAATAAATTAATCATTAGATGGCTGAAATGCAAGCACTGGTCTCTTAAACCATATAATAATAAATTAGCACTTATTTCTAATGAAAAATTTAGTTAAACCATAACGTTAGCTTGTCAAGCTAAAATTATTATACATTTAATAATTTTTAATTCCTCAAATAGCCCCTTTAAATTGATTTTTATTATACATATTTTTCTTTTCACTTTATATTTTATTAACAATTCTAAATTATTATATATTTCTTTATCCCCCAAAAACTTTAAAAATAAAATTAAATAGAAAAATCTTATTCTGAAAATGATAACTAATCTTTTTTCATCTTTTGATCCTTCAACTTCTTCTTCTTTATCACTGAATTGACTTAGCTCAATTATTGTATTTATTATTATTCCACCATTATACTGAATAATTCCATCACGATTAAATCTTTTATGAATCAATATAATATCTATTCTTCATAAAGAATTTAAAACTTTAATTAAAAATAAAAATTATAAAGGAAGAACTTTATTTTTTTCAAGAATATTTACATTTATCTTAATCAATAATTTCTTAGGCCTTTTTCCTTATATTTTTACTTCATCCAGGCATATTAACTTTACTTTAACCTTAAGATTACCTTTATGAATAAGTTTTATACTATATGGTTGAATTACTAACACAATTCATATACTAGCCCATTTAGTACCTCAAGGAGCCCCAAGAATTCTCCTACCATTTCTTGTAATTATTGAAACAATTAGAAATTTAATTCGACCAGGAACACTTGCCATTCGATTAACAGCAAATATGATTGCTGGTCATCTTCTTTTAACTTTATTAGGAAACTCAGGATCCTCTTTATCTATCTATCTATTAAATATTTTAATTTTTATACAAATTCTTCTTTTAACTTTAGAATCAGCAGTTGCTATTATTCAATCTTATGTTTTTTCAATCTTAATCACTCTTTACTCTAGAGAAGTAAATTAATGAAAAAAAATCATCCCTTCCATCTTGTTGACCAGAGACCTTGACCTCTTCTAGCTTCCTTAAGAGTATTTTCATTTATAATAGGAATAATCAAATGATTTCATTTACATCAAATAAATCTTTTAATTTTAAGAACTATTACTACTATAATAATTATAGCTCAATGATGACGAGATATTATTCGTGAAAGAACTTTTCAAGGTCATCATACATTAAAAGTAACTTTAGGTTTACGCTGAGGTATAATCTTATTTATTACTTCGGAAGTTTTCTTTTTTTTAGCTTTTTTCTGAGCATTTTTCCATGCTAGTTTGTCTCCTAGAATTGAACTTGGAATAAATTGACCTCCAAAAGGAATTCAACCTTTTAATCCTTTAGAAATTCCTCTTTTAAATACCTTAATCTTATTATCTTCAGGTTTAACTATTACATGATCTCATCATAGAATTATAGAAAATGATTATATCCAATCTTTACAAAGACTCTTATTTACAGTTTTACTAGGATTCTACTTTACTTTATTACAAATATATGAATACAAAGAAGCTCCTTTTACAATTGCTGATAGAATTTATGGATCAACATTTTTTATAACTACAGGATTACATGGACTCCACGTCATTATTGGATCAACATTTTTATTTATCTGTTTAATTCGACTTTATTATAACCATTTTTCCTCTACCCATCATTTTGGATTTGAAGCTGCAGCTTGATATTGACACTTTGTAGATGTTGTATGATTATTCCTTTATATCTCTATTTATTGATGAGGTAGATAACAATTATTTACATAATATAATAATTATATTTAACTTCCAATTAAAAAATCTAGATATCTAGTGTAAATAATTACAATTATAATTTTTTTATTTATTCTTCTTTCCATTATTATATTAATTTTAATTACAATTCTAAATTTAAGATCAAAAAAAACATTTTATGATCGAGAAAAAAATAGACCTTTTGAATGTGGATTTGACCCAAAAAATCTAGCTCGTTTACCTTTCTCTTTACAATTTTTTTTAATTGCAGTAATCTTTGTTATTTTTGATGTTGAACTTACTCTTCTTCTTCCAACAATTTTAATCATAAAAATCTCTAATATTTTAAATTTTTCTTTAACTTTAAATTTATTTATTCTTATCCTTTTATTAGGCCTATTTCATGAACAAAATCAAGGATCTATTAATTGAGCCAAATAAGGATGATAGTTAAAAAATAACGTTTAAGTTGCATTTAAAAATTATTGTTTATAAAACAATTTATCTTTAATAAGAAGCAAAATATTGCACTTAGTTTCGACCTAAGCCTTTGATAAATTTTATCCTTATTTTAATTGAAACCAAAAAGAGGTATATCACTGTTAATGATATAATTGAGTTTACTCCAATTAAAAAGTTAAGGGACCCGAGAAAAAGCTTCTAACTTTATTCTTAAGCGGTGTAATCCGTTTTTAACTTTTTTATATAGTTTAAAAAAAACATTACATTTTCATTGTAAAATTAGAGTATATCTTATAAAGATATCTAAAAATAAAATATTTCCTTAGCATCTTCAATGCTATGCTCTTCTATATAAGCTATTTAGATTAAAAAATCACAACTAATAAAATAATAAATAAAAAAATAATAAATAAAAATACTTTTAAATGATTCCGTGAGACTAATTGAAAAATTTGAGAAAAATTTTTTAAAGAATAAAATAAACCCTTTCTTCCATAATATTCCAATCAACCTCTATCAATTTTTTTAAAATAAATTTTTCCTAAATTCAAAAAAAAAGAATTTACACCAAATGTAGACAAAATAGGTATATTTCATATATTAGAAATATACATGGACAAATTATATAATTTTAATGATTTATTTATATATATATGCTTTATTAAAGATAACTCAATTCCTAGTAATACTCCTAAAAAAATAACAATTAAAGTTATTAACTTCATATAAAAAGGTAAAATAATAAAATAAGGAGTAGGAAATAACAATCAACATAAAATTCTTCCTTTAAAAATTACTAAAAAAACTAAACCTAATATACCTTTTAATATAATTTTATTATTATTTTCTGAAAAAGAATTTAATCTTAGTATATTAAATTCACCAAAAATTAAATAATAAGATAAACGTATAGAATAAGAAACTGTCAATCCTACTGAAAGATAATAAATTACATAAATAAAAATTCCAGAAAATTTTATTGAAAAAATTTCTACAATCAAATCTTTTGAATAAAATCCTGAAAGAAAAGGTAAACCACACAAAGCTATATTTCTAATATTTATACAGGCACAAGTTAAAGGAAAAAAATTAATGAAACCCCCTATATACCGAATATCTTGAATATTATTTATATTATGAATAATTGCTCCTGCACATATAAATAATAGTGCCTTAAATAGAGCATGAATTAAAAGATGAAAAAAAGCTAAATTTTTTTCTCCTAATGATAAAATAGTTACTATCATTCCTAATTGTCTTAATGTAGAAAGAGCAATAATTTTTTTTAAATCATATTCAAAATTAGCCCCTAAACCAGCTATAAATATAGTTAATAAAGAAATAAATAATATAAATTTTATTATTTCCACAGAAAAAATAAATCTAAATCGAAATAACAAGTATACACCAGCCGTAACTAAAGTTGAAGAATGAACTAAAGATGAAACAGGAGTTGGTGCTGCTATAGCAGCTGGAAGCCAGGAAGAAAAAGGAATTTGAGCTCTTTTTGTAAAAGCAGCAAAAACAATTAATACTATTAATAATATTATATTTCTATTTATTGTTATAAATCCTCTATATAAAGTAAACCTTCAGCTACCCCTATCTGCTAAACAGGCAATTCCTACTAAAATTGCGGCATCACCAATACGATTAGATAAAGCGGTTAATATCCCAGCATTAAAAGATTTTACATTTTGATAATAGATAACTAAGGCATAAGAAACTAAACCTAATCCATCTCATCCCAATAAAATTGATACTAAATTAGGACTTAAAATTACTATTATTATAGAAATAACAAATAAAATTATTAAAAAAATAAATCGTTTTAAATTTTTATCACCATGTATATATTCATCTCTATATTTAACAATTATAGAAGAAATAAAAAATACAAATCTCATAAATATAAAAGAAACCCAATCTAAAAATAAAACTATCTCTAAAGAAATAGAATTTAAAAATAATAAATTATATTCAATATAAATTTCTAAATTAAAATTTAAAAAATACAAAGCTAAAACATAAAATAATAATGAAATTATTAAAAACAACAAAAAAATTAAAGTACATAAAATTGAAATTATTTAAAGTAAATTCTTACATCCTTAATTCCACAAATTAAAATTTTCTTTTAAACTATTTAAATAAATTCATAAAGATAAATATTCTGACTTTAGCAATAAAACATTTAATGGAACTCAATGAAAAAATAATAATAAGTATTCTCGTATATTAATCTGAGAAAAAGAATATAACCCAGAATAATATTCACCATGCTGGGTATATGCATATAAAAATAACGAATAAGCTGCTCTATAAAACACTATAAAAAATAAAAAAAAAGCTGTTAATTTTCTATAAATAAATAAAGAATTAATTAATAAAATTTCACCTAAAAGATTTAAAGAAGGTGGAGCTGCTATATTTGAAGAACATAATAAAAATCATCATAAAGATAAATTAGGCATTAAATTTAATATTCCTTTATTTAGATAAATTCTTCGTCTATGAGACCGTTCATAAGCTATATTAGCTAAACAAAATAAACCTGATGAGCATAATCCATGAGCTAATATTAAAACAAGAGCTCCTCATAATCCTCAACAATTTATAGTTATAATTCCTCCTAATATTAAACCTATATGAGAAACTGAGGAATAAGCAATTATTATTTTTATATCTCTTTGACGTACACAAATTAAAGAAATAATTACACCTCCAATTAAAGAAATTACAATTATAATAAAATTAATTTTTATACCAATCTCTAAAAATAATTTTATCACACGAAGAAGACCGTATCCTCCTAATTTTAATATTACACCAGCTAAGATTATTGATCCTGAAATAGGAGCTTCTACATGAGCCTTAGGTAGTCATAAATGAATTAAAAATATAGGAATTTTTACAAAAAAAACTATATTTACACATAAATATAAAATAACTCTATTAATAGAACGAAAAAAATAAAATTCTAATGTAAAAATATATTTATATAAATAAAATAATGCTAATATCATTGGTAGAGAAACTAGCAAAGTATAAAATAGTAAATATACACCAGCTATAATACGCTCCGGTTGATTCCCTCAACCAATAATTAATAATAAAGTAGGTACTAAACTTACCTCAAAAAATAAATAAAATACAAATATATTTATAGCTCTAAAAGTTACAATTAATCTAATTAATAAAACAATAATTATAAATAAAAATATTTCTCAATAATAATTTAATTTATACAGTATTTCTCTTGCTAAAATTATTAAAGCACAAATTCATAAACTTAAAAGAATTATATAAAATGATAATAAATCTAAACCTATACAGTAAGATAAATTTACAAATATTAATCTATAATTTAATCTCAATATAAATTTAAAAATAAAAAAAAAAAAAATTATTAATACTATTCAAAATACATTATCAATAAAAATTAAAGGGATCGTAAAAACTAATCCAAAAATTAACCCTATCATAAATTATCAAATATTAATAATGTATCTCTTCCATGAGTTCGGACAATTAAAACTAATAAAGATAAACCTAAAGCTCCTTCACAAACTCTTATAGATAAAAAAAATATACATAAAAAAAATTCATATCTATAATTAGACACATATATTATTAAAAGTATATAAATAGATAAAATTATAAATTCTAAACTCAATAATATTAATAAAAAATGCTTATACTTATAAATATATACAAATAATCCAGACCCAAATAAACTCATTAAAATATATACATATACATATATCAACATTTGTAAGTTTTAATAATTTAATCAAAATACTGGTCTTGTAAACCAGAAATAAGAATTCTCTTTTAAAACTTCAGGAAAAAAGAAACTCTTTAACTTTAATCTCCAAAATTAATATTTTTAAATTAAACTATTTCCTGTTATTTTTATTTACATTCTTTTATTAAGTTGAATATTTTCTATCTTATTTATATTTATAAATCACCCTTTATCTTTAGGGTGTATTCTTTTAATTCAAACAATTCTTATTTCATTAGCATCAGGATTTTTTTATCTAAATTTTTGATTTAGATATATTCTTTTCTTAATTATAATTGGAGGTATACTTGTAATATTTATTTACATAACAAGAATCGCTTCAAATGAAAAATTCAATATACCTAAAAAAACTTTATTATTCTGCAGAATTTACTTCCTTTTACTAGTTTTTATCTTATTTACAATAGATAATTATTTTTCTAATTTTTTGAATTTATCCATAGATTCATTTCAATTTTTTTATTTACTAAATAATAATTTTAGATTAAGAAAATTTTTTAATTACCCAGGAATATTTATCATAATTTTTTTAATAATTTATCTTCTTATTACTTTAATTGCAATTGTCAAAATTGTAGGGAAATACACAGGAACTTTACGACAAAAATAAATGATAAAAATATTAAAAAAATCACCACTAGTTAAAATTATTGAATCTTCTCTAGTTAATCTCCCTACTCCTTCAAATATTTCATCTATATGAAATTTTGGAAGACTCCTAGGATTATGTCTAATTATCCAAATTTTAACTGGTATTTTCTTAAGAATACACTATTGTCCTGATGTATCATTAGCATTTAATAGAGTAGCTCATATTTGTCGAGATGTAAATTACGGATGACTATTACGCACTCTTCATGCAAATGGAGCATCATTTTTCTTTATTTGTCTTTATATTCATATTGGCCGTGGTTTATATTATAGATCTTATTATCTAATAGAAACTTGAATATCAGGAGTAACAATTTTTTTTATAGTTATAGCAACAGCCTTTTTAGGGTATGTTCTACCATGAGGCCAAATATCATTTTGAGGGGCAACAGTTATTACTAATTTATTATCTGCAATTCCTTATTTAGGAATAACTATTGTTCAATGAATTTGAGGAGGGTTTTCTGTAAATAATGCCACTTTAACACGATTTTTTACATTTCATTTTTTATTACCTTTTATTGTTTCAGCTTTAGTAATTATTCATTTATTTCTTCTTCATCAAACAGGATCAAATAATCCCATAGGAACCCCAAGAAATATAGAAAAAATTAGATTTCATCCTTATTTTACTTTCAAAGATTTAGTAGGATTTTTTATTTTATTAATATTTCTTTCTATTTTAACTTTACAAGCTCCTTACTATCTAGGAGATCCTGATAATTTTACACCAGCTAATCCTATAATTACCCCTATTCATATTCAACCTGAATGATACTTTCTATTTGCTTACGCAATTTTACGCTCTATTCCCAACAAATTAGGTGGAGTAATTGCATTAGTTCTTTCGATTGCTGTTCTTTATTTATCTCCATTTATTAATAAAAAAAAATTTCAAAGAACACAATTTTATCCTTTAAATAAAATCTTATTTTGATCACTTCTATCATTAACACTTTTATTAACTTGAATCGGAGCACGACCTGTGGAAGATCCATTTATTATTACTGGACAAATTTTAACAATTATATATTTCAGTTATTTTGTAATTAATCCATTAATTGCACAAATATGAGATTGAATTATCTTTATAAAATAAAGTTAATGAACTTGTATAAGTATATGCCTTGAAAGCATAAAAAAGAAACTTTAATTTTCTATTAACTTTGTACTAAAAAAAATTAACTACAAAGAAAAGACTATAATAAATAGCCTTAATCCAAAATAAAATCTTAATATATTTAAAGAAACAGGTAAATAACTCTTTCATGCCAAATATATTAATTTGTCATAACGATACCGAGGTAAAGTTCCTCGAACTCAAACTCATAAAAAAGAGATAAAAACAACCTTTATAAAAAAAGTAAATCTTCCAAAATTTCCACCTAAAAATAAAATTCTACATATTATTCTTATAAACAAAATTCTAGCATACTCAGCTAAAAAAAACATTGCAAAGTTACCTCTTCTATATTCTACATTAAAACCAGATACTAATTCTGATTCTCCCTCAGCAAAATCAAAAGGAGATCGATTAGTTTCTGCTAACCTAGATACAACCCATATAATACTTAAAGGAAACAATAAAAATAAAAATCAAATATTTTCTTGAAATTTTATAAAACTTAGCAGATCAAATGATAAAATTAAAAATAAAAAAGATAATAAAATTAATACCAATCTAACTTCATAAGAAATTGTCTGTGCTACAGCACGTAATCTTCCTAATATAGCATAATTAGAATTTGATGATCAACCAGCTAATATAATTCTATAAACTCCAATAGAAGATACACTTAAAAAAAAAAGAATTGATAAATTAAAATTTAAATTTACAGAAATAAAAGGTATACATAATCATAAAAATAAGGATAAAAGTAAATTTATTACTGGAGAAACTAAATACAAAATTAAATTAGATATAAATGGATATGTTTGTTCTTTAGTAAATAATTTTACTGCATCTCTAAATGGTTGTAATAACCCAATAAACCCTACTTTATTAGGACCTTTACGAATATGAATATAGCCTAAAACTTTTCGTTCTAATAGAGTTAAAAAAGCTACCCCAACTAAAACAAATACAACTAAAATTAAACTAGAAACCAAAATTAAAAATAAATCTTTAATTATCAAGTATTATTTGTAAATATATTTTTACTTTTATAGATTCTAAATCTATTGCACTAATCTGCCAAAATAACAATTAATAATCTTCTTAAAATAAATTTTTAATTTAATATCCGGTCCTTTCGTACTAAGATACCATAATATTTATAAAGATAGAAACCAACCTGGCTTACACCGGTTTAAACTCAGATCATGTAAAATTTAAAAGGTCGAACAGACCTAATATATTAGCTTCTACACCAATATTTTATTTTAATCCAACATCGAGGTCGCAATCTTTTTTTTAGATTTGAACTCTTAAAAAAAATTACGCTGTTATCCCTAAGGTAATTTTATCTTTTAATCCTTAACAAAGGATCAATTATTCATAAATCAATGTTTAGATACAAAAAAAGTTCTTTAAATTTTTTAATCACCCCAACTAAATACTCTTTTTAAATAAAATATTAAAATTCCTAACTCTTTTATTCAAAAAAAATATAAAACTCTATAGGGTCTTCTCGTCTTTTATATAAATTTAAGCTTTTTTACTTAAAAATAAAATTCTAATAAATTTAAATAGAGACAGCTATTTTTTCATTAAACCCTTCATACAAGCTTTCAATTAAAAAACTAATGATTATGCTACCTTTGCACGGTCAAAATACCGCGGCCATTTAATTAATTCATTGGGCAGGTCCGACCTTAAATTATAAACAAAAGGCCATGTTTTTAATAAACAGGTGAAAAATTAATTTGCCGAATTCCTTTATTTAACCTAAAATCTAAATTACAAATAGACTTTCTATTATACTAATTTTATCATTTTTTCTAAATCTACAAAATTTAAATTTATATTTTAATAAAATATATAAATTTCATAAAAATCTTAATACTAAATTAAATAGTTATAAAACACTAAAAAAGATAAAAACTTTCAATCCTACTTTTTAATTTAAATTTAAAAATTAATTATATACTTCTATTTTAAAGCTCATCCCATAAAATATAAAATTTTACTACTATAAAATTATCAACTTAAATTTATAATAAATAAAAATAAAATTAAATTTTTTTCTTAAAAAACTAGATATATTTAAAATCGCATAGCATTTCACTTCCATAAATATATTAATAATATTTATAATACAATAAAAATTATATATTTATAACTCTTTTAAATTCGAGAAATTTAATCTATATAAATTTTATTTAATAAACCCTGATACACAAGGTACAAAAACTTAATTTTTCTTTCACACAAATTTCAAAATTCTTTCACAATACTATTACACTATAATTATATATATATATATATATATTTATTTATTCTAAGAATATACTAAAAATAAAATTACTTTTTTTATAAAAAAATAAATTAATAAACTTTAATAATTCTAAAATTTCAAACTATATTAATTTTAACAACCTTTTTAATGTAAATAAAATACTCTTATGAGCTTTAGCTTGTTCTTTCTAGAGACACTTTCCAGTACATCTACTATGTTACGACTTATTTCACTTTATGGTGAAAGCGACGGGCGATATGTGCATATTTTAGAGCTAAAATCATCTTAAAAAATTATTTAAAATTACCTTCAAATCCACCTTCAAAATTTTATTAAAAAAATTTATTCATATAATTTAAATTAATGTAACCCATCTCTTCTTAGCTATAAACTACATCTTGACCTGACTTTCTTTTAATAAAAATTCTGAACATTAAAATTCTAAAAAAATATTCAACCTACGGCGATATGTAAATTAAAAAACTAAGTAGATAAAATCGTGGATTATCAATTACAGGACAGGTTCCTCTGAATAGACTAAAACACCGCCAACTTTTTTAATTTTCAAGAACATAACTATTACTAATTCGGAATTTTTTCTTACTTTCTTTATAATAGGGTATCTAATCCTAGTTTATTATAAGAATTTCTTAGTTTCAAAATAAAAATTTACAAAAATTTAAAATTTCACCTAATAAATTTCTTTATCTACTCTCAAAATAAAAATTTTACTATTTCCTAAAATTTACTGTTGCATAGTCTGTATAACCGCAACTGCTGGCACAAACTTAGTTTATACTAAAATTTATAACTATATCTTAATCTCTTAAATATATAATACTTTTTACTGCGATATCAATTTTATTATTTTTATCTAAAAAAAATTTATTTTACACTAAAATTTGCATGTAAACTTATCTTTTACAATAAAAAAGAGCCAAAAAACTCTAAAGACTAATAATCAAAAAATGACATCCTTTATTAAAATAAAAATTACCTATTAGTTTCACTATTGCTTGAAAGTTTCATCTATCGGTTAATTGCCTCTGCCGATTGAATGAAATTTCCCTTTAAGCTAGAAATAGTTTCACTATTGCTTGAAAGTCTTATTCTGTCGGTTAATTGCCTCTGCCGATTGAATGAAATTTCCCTTTAAGCTAGAAATAGTTTCACTATTGCTTGAAAGTTTCAGCTATCGGTTAATTGCCTCTGCCGATTGAATGAAATTTCCCTTTAAGCTAGAAATAGTTTCACTATTGCTTGAAAGTCTTATTCTGTCGGTTAATTGCCTCTGCCGATTGAATGAAATTTCCCTTTAAGCTAGAAATAGTTTCACTATTGCTTGAAAGTCTTATTCTGTCGGTTAATTGCCTCTGCCGATTGAATGAAATTAGTTAACAAATTTTAGTACGTATATATATATAT